ATATTCTGAATGTGTGTATTCTTGTTCTTGTATTCGATCCAAAAGGTTTTTCTTGATACTTGATACTTGATACTTAATTAAACTTTTTTTTATTTTACTTTTTTTTTTATTTTTAATAGGGAAAATATGGAAAGAAAAAAAAAGTAAAAGATATTATAAAGCAAAATCAAAATAAAATTAAAGGGTTACTTTTTGTTCTAAAATCTAAAAAAAAAATGGATTCGATACAAATAAATAAAAAATAAATAAATAAACTAAAAGAAGTGATCAACATAGAAATGATTTTCCAATTTTAGTCCGTAGCGATTTCCATAGTGATTTGATTCAAAGAAAGTTTCTTTGACTGAAGTTATACAACACAGTTCTTCTAATATATTATTAATTATTATTTTAATATTTCTTTAATATTTCAATTTAGTTTGTTCTTTTATTTCTCAAGAGTTGTCCAATTAATCTTTTGATTCGGAGATAGGATAGGTAGATTTTTAGATGATCAGTTGATTTCTTTTTCTACTTTAATATTGCTCTTTTTTTTTTTGAGTGCTGTCTATAATCTATAATGATAATAATTGATAAATGATTAATAAATAAAAAGCTTTCGATTGGTATTTTTGCTTATCTTCGTATCTTTCAAAAATTGAATTTAGGAAAGTATTTTACAAATATATGGATAAAAAAAATAGTTTATTTAGCTCCTTCATGCCCACTCTAACTAGTTATTTTGGTTTTCTATTAGTAGCTTTAACTATAACTTTAGTTATATTTATTAGTCTGAACAAGATACGACTTATTTGAAATTAATTCAATGAGCAATTCAAAAAAAAAAAATAGAATTTTTTTTTTTTTGCAGTATTCCATTTTCTAGTTCCTTACCGTGTCAATTTCCAATTCTTGGTTATTGAGATTTATGGGCAATATGGATTAATATTTAAAGATAGATATTACCTCCTTTTTTCTCTTTTCAAACAAATTGAAATGATTGAAGTTTTTCTATTTGGAATCGTCTTAGGTCTAATTCCTATTACTTTGGCTGGATTATTCGTAACTGCTTATTTACAATATAGACGTGGTGACCAGTTGGATCTGTGATTAATTAATACCCTTTTTTTTGACCTCCTCCGTTTTTTAATCCACAGGAGGTCAAATTAAGATTGCTGTTCAAGCTTTTCCCTAAAATTTTTGACTTAACAAAACAAGAATGGGCTCACGCTCTGTAGGATTTGAACCTACGACATTGGGTTTTGGAGACCCATGTTCTACCAAACTGAACTAAGAGCGCTTTTTTATTACTTTTTTATTAAAAATTTATTACAAAAAAGAAAGCTGTAAGTAAAAAGATTCTTTTTTTTTTTTACTCCACTACATCTTGAATGCCTATACTATCTCATATAGAAACTATATTCTATATTATTATATAGAAATATATATAAATATATATATAAATAATAATATGATATAAAGCATATCATATTAATTTATGATTAGGTATGTCCAATTTTAATTGATCTCAATTGATCCCTTGTTATTGTATTGCTCAGAGGCGAAGTAATAAGTAGGGATGACAGGATTTGAACCCGTGACATTTTGTACCCAAAACAAACGCGCTACCAAGCTGCGCTACATCCCTTTCAATTGGTCTACAATGTCATTGTAGAGAATCCCTGTCTTGTTTTCCACATATTTATTTCATTTCACTTTCTCCATATTTTCTCCATTGAGATACATAACTTATCTTTTCATTTCTTCTTTTTTTTTGTCTCATATCATATAACATATAATACATATAATAATAAACTTATATACATATGAAAAAAAAAATACAAAATCCGCCGTAAATTTCGTGAATGCCCGGACGGAAAGAGACGTATTTTGAAAGAAGAGGAAAATCTTATCTATCAAATTATTGTACATTTCTCAATTTGAATTAAGAATTCCGCGTACAAAACAAATGCGAGTGTCCTTTAATTTAACTATATATATACATCTGATCATATATGTATTGCCGTTATGTATTACAATAAAGAATACAGAAGGAGAATTTTTTATGCGAGATCTAAAAACATATCTATCCGTAGCACCAGTAATAAGTACTCTATGGTTCGGGTCTTTAGCAGGTCTATTGATAGAGATCAATCGTTTTTTTCCGGATGCTTTGACATTCCCTTTTTTTTCATTCTAGTTATTAACACGGGGGGGGGGGGGGGTGAAGAAAATTAGAGACACAATTAAATATCTCTGGCTACTACCCCCTTTTTTCTAATTCGAATAAGTTAGAAAAGAGAAAGAATAAAAGTGGATTCAACCTCAGCCAAACACGGAACTGGGTTCAAGCTTCACGTAAATTAAAAAGTAAATTTACTTTAATTAAATCTTTAATTAAATTAAGAGAACAGAAGTGGAAATGCGGTTAGGGCAACAGTATCATACAAGAAGTTGAAATAAAATAAAAAGACTGTACTTCTATTCTTTCTAATGTAAATAGAATTTTTAATCATTGTATTACTTATTTTTACTTTTACTATATTGGTTGCAACAAAATCTTTCATAATTTGATTTCAAGTTAGTAACTTGTATTTTTTCCTTCTTTTCTTCTTCGTTTCGGATAGGAAAATAGAAGAGTTGAGTGAATAAAAACCAAAAGGAGGTTCATGGCCAATGGTAAAGACGTCCGAATAAGGGTTATTTTAGAATGTACTAGTTGTGTTCGAAAGAGTGTTAATAAGAAATCAATAGGCATTTCTAGATATATTACTCAAAAGAATCGACACAATAAGCCTAGTCGATTGGAGTTGAGAAAATTCTGTCCCTATTGTTACAAACATACAATTCACGGGGAGATAAAGAAATAGATGGAATCGATCAACTGCGTGTGACTTTTACAAGGAAGATGAAAAATGACATATTGACATATCATATATTAGCATATCATATGTTAATATATATATTTAAATAGAAATAAGCAAAATCCTATTTCTTAATTCGAAATCATTAGCATTTTTGATCCGATCAAAGGAAATAGGATTCGCGAAAAAAAGGAATAAAATAAACAAGCCATGGATAAATCCAAGCGACTTTTTCTTAAGCCCAAGCGATCTCTTCGTAGGCGTCTGCCCCCGATTGGATCGGGGGATCGAATTGATTATAGAAACATGAGTTTAATTAGTCGATTTATTAGTGAACAAGGAAAAATATTATCTAGACGGGTGAATAGATTGACTTTAAAACAACAACGATTAATTACTATTGCTATAAAACAAGCTCGTATTTTATCTTCATTACCCTTTCTTAATAATGAAAGACAATTTGAAAAAAACGAGTTGGTCGCTAGAACTACGGGTCTTAGAACCAGAAAAAAATAGGCTTACTCTTCAATTGAATCAAAATTTCAATCCGAACTCAAACGTCGGTTGATTTTTTGTTCGATAAAAATCCAGGAATCCGGATTTAATTGTCGTGTCGTAAAAAAAAAGAATTGGGGATAAAGTAAAAAAATAAATATTTTTTTATTGAATTATTGATAAATATTTTTTTATTGAATGTTTTTGTTCAGTTTGACTACTTGATCATATTATGTATTATGATCATATTTTATTATACTTATTTCTATTCTACCTTCCCGGAATTCATTTTCCAAGCAATTCCATGTCAAAGTCAAACATTCCGAAGGATTCTTTCCAATCTCCTTATTTTATCATGTCATTGGAAATCAGATAAAGGCAATTCCTATTTAATATAGCTAGTTGTGCAAGTATTTTACGATTAAGAAGCAACTGTCTCTTGTACAGATTGTTTATTAATCTACTATAACTACAGGATACCTCATTCTCGCGAATTGCTGCATTTATACGAGTCACCCATAAACACCGAAAATTTCTTTTGTGCCTATTTCTATCCCGATAGGCCGAAAACAAAGCTTTTATTTTTTGTTGAATAATAGTTCGAGTAAGTCTTGAATGAGCCCCACGAAAGCTTGATGTGAATAAACGAATTTTTGTTCTACGTCTCCGAGCTACATATCCTCGTCTAATTCTGGTCATTGAATAAACGAAACTTTGGTAAATAACTAATTGATTTCCTTTCTTTCAGTTATTCTTTTTCCCTTTTCTAGACTAACAAAACGGATTATTCCAATGTATAAAATAATAATTCCAACGGCTTTTGCTACTCTAACCTTCCCAACCACTATTTTTTCTTTTTTTTATAAGCATTTCGCCTTGAAATAAGAAATTTTATTGGTACTGGGTATCAAACAAAAATATAGTAAATAAAAATAAGTAGTAAATAGAAATGGATAAATAAATAGTGGGTTCCATCGTTTCTATGGTTATTTCTTAAACGGCGAGGTCCTCTCTATACACCGGAGCCCCTTACTTGATCGAATCAATGCTATTGTTAACTTGTACAGTTTACACTTTTGGGCTCTACCCATGAATTCCCTAGTAGTAGGTCTTTCACAACGAGATCCGCTTTTACAGTAACGGTATTTAATTATGTGGATTAGCTGATTAGCTGACCTTGTTAGTCCGTTCTTGCAAGAGTAGAGGCATCCATTTTCGGTTTTTTAATTTAAATAAGATTTGCCCTGCTTAACAGATAATCATTTGCTACCAATAGGGAATTCTTTCGCATTTTTAATTGAAAATTGAGGTAATTGAATTTGCACCAATAGAAACCATAAATTTGATACACAATAGAAGCATATTCTAGATCTTTTTTTTTCGTTTAAGAGAGTGAAGGAGAGTCTTCCATTCTATCCTATTCATCGGTACTGATCACGGATAGTGGAAAAATTTTTTCTTTTGTCCCAACCCACAATCTGAAATCTTAACGAGTCGCACATACACCCTAGTACATGTCCCTCGGCGCTGAGGGCATCCCCCGAGAGCGGGGGATTTGGTGACATTTCTGATTGGCTGTCTTGTGTTTCTAATAAGTTGTTTAATAGTTGGCATGTTGAATCGTATGCATAATGGGCTGGTTTAGATCGATCCTAACCGGATGATTATGAATTTTTTCTATATTCCTATTCTATTTTAATATTTTATTAAAATTAATAAAATTCAAATTAATAGAATATAGAATATGAAACCTCGGTAAGAAACTAAAATGGTAAGAAACTAAAATCTCAAATCGCGATTTGTGTGAAATTCCTGCTATTTTTTATGCAACTGCTACAAGATCAACAATTCCATGAACTTGGGCTTCTGCTGCTGACATAAAAACATCCCTTTCCATGTCTTCAGATACAACCCATAAGGGTTTGCCTGTTCTTTGTGCATAAACCCTTGTGAGGATTTCGCGCAGTTTCAGTAGTTCTTCCGCTTCCAGGACAAATTCTCCTATTTGTGCTTCATAAAAAGCAGCTATAGGTTGATGGATCATTACCCTGATGATATAAGATAATAATAGAATTGAACAACCGTACAGGCATTGCTTGCGCATTGCATACGGCTCTACAAGAGAATTCACTTTTACCGAAGAAAAATAGAGAGTCTACAAAGCCTCGGTCGGTAAATGATACAATGACCACCCTTTCCTTGGGAGGAATTAATAAAAACAAAATACTATGGTGGCTCCGTTGCTTTATTTCATCGGTGATTTAGCAATCCCAAAGTTTCTTTTTTTTTATTTGAAAAAAAAAATGAAAAAAAGAATATAATCTTTTTTTTGTCCTCTTTCATAATTTATAATAATATAAATAGCATTAAGAACCTTCTGGTGTGAAAACAAAAAAAAAGTTTGTGACACTGAAATAGGCTCCCGATAAATAAGATAAAATCGGAACTGCCTTTAATATCTCATACTACTCTTTCAATACATAATCTAATGTTAAAACGAAATAAAAAAAATTTCTTATATTGAATTCGAAATGCCATGCTATTATTACTTAATATTCATATTTCATATGGCGAAGGCATAGCTTTCTTTTTTTCTTTGAAATAAAATAAAAAATAAAAACTCATTGGCGCCAAGCGTGAGGGAATGCTAGACGTTTGGTAATTTTTCCTCCGACCAGAATAAAAGATCCCATTGAAGCGGCTAATCCCATGCATACTGTTTGTACATCTGGTCGCACAAATTGCATAGTATCATAAATAGCTATTCCGGGTATTACCCATCCGCCAGGAGAGTTGATAAACAAATACAAATCTTTGATCTCACTTTCTGTACTGAGATATACCATAAGACCGATAAGTTGATTCGAGATCTCACTATCAATATCTTGACCTAAAAAAAGTAATCTTTCTCGATAAAGTCGGTTGATTAGGATCAAATTCTATCCCTTAGGAACCGTACATGCACCTTTTAATGCATACGGTTCATCAAAAATTGCGAAAAAAAGAATCAATATGTAGATCCCATTTAACGAATAACGAAGGGGTTTTTCCTCCATTTTTCAAGAAAGTTTCAAGAAAAATGGTTTTTTTACCCGTTTACCTATTTACCTATAAAGAATATAAATAAAATAATAAAAAAAAATTCATTAAACTTATCAAACTAACTTCTCATTGATGTATTCTTTCATCGGGATCCAATTCAAATCACGATAACATTCTCTTGTTCCTGAGTGGGCTTCTTTAATTCTTTTAGGTTTGTGCTCTACTCCGAGTAAAGATCTGCCCGATTTGGATTTGCACATATAGGGCAAATGCCCCCAATACCATTTCTTTTTGCTACAACTTCCTTTTTTTCAATTCATTTCACGTCTTCCACAAAATATTTGACGTATTTATCAAATTATTCGATTGATTATGATTTGTAGTTTGAAATTACTCCGATTTCTAATTTCTAATTTATAAAATAAAAATATATAAATAGAATATGATACAAATAGTAATCATGGATATAGTACTAATGGGGTTTTTCTAAGCGGAGCCTGGATACTTCATTTTATTGTTCCAAACAAGCTAACCATAAATTATTCTAATTGATAATATTAATCTGAATACCTCCAAAGCATAGATCTAATTGAACTTTATTGCCACTTCACGCTCTAATTTTTGGATGATTTAATCAATCCTTCTTTGGTGAAATAGAGGATATCTCGATCGGGGTAGAGAACGGGGAAATCCCATAATGACCCAATGTCTCTGACAAGTCGCACTATACGTCAATCCAATTTGAACTATCCTCTCCGGGATTTCGAAAAGGGACTTTTGGAACACCAATAGGCATTAAATGAAATAAAAAAAAATGAAGTACTCTATTTCACTTTGATGTGAAAGCGTAACAATGAATTTATTGTCTTTATAATATTATATGAATTTATTGTTTTAATAATATTATATTGGATATTGGCTTTTATTTTATTCTTTTTTCTATTTTCTTTATTTTTTTGTTTTATTTTATTTGTTATTTGCGCGGATTCGATAAGTTCATAACATAAAAAAAAAAGAAGACAAAATGAATAAAGTAAAATTCTTACGAATAGGCTCTTTGAATGATGAACAAATCCGTATGCATTCGCTCATCTAAAATGGAGTCAACCTCCCATTGCGTATTGGTACTTATCTGGTATAGAATAGATCTGCTTCTCTTTGTTCCTACAAACAGAATTGTGACATTCTGACTAAAATACTAAAAAAAAATGGAATCCTTTCTCCGAGATAATCCACTGAAAAAAGGGAGGTCCAGAACATAGTTTTTTCCAGTGCAATAAAGTTACATAGTGTCTATCTTTCGTTGATTAAGGGGGTATTCCATGGGTTTGCCTTGGTATCGTGTTCATACCGTCGTATTGAATGATCCCGGTCGTTTGCTGGCTGTCCATATAATGCATACAGCTTTGGTTGCTGGTTGGGCCGGCTCGATGGCTCTCTATGAATTAGCAGTTTTTGATCCTTCTGACCCTGTTCTCGATCCAATGTGGAGACAAGGTATGTTCGTTATACCCTTCATGACTCGTTTAGGAATAACCAATTCATGGGGTGGTTGGAGTATTACAGGAGGAACTATAACGAATCCGGGTATTTGGAGTTATGAAGGTGTGGCTGGAGCGCATATTGTGTTTTCTGGCTTGTGCTTCTTGGCAGCTATCTGGCATTGGGTGTATTGGGATCTAGAAATATTTTGTGATGAACGTACAGGAAAACCTTCTTTAGATTTGCCCAAGATCTTTGGAATTCATTTATTTCTCTCAGGAGTGGCTTGTTTTGGGTTTGGTGCTTTTCATGTAACAGGATTGTATGGTCCTGGAATATGGGTGTCTGATCCTTATGGGCTAACCGGAAAAGTACAATCTGTAAATCCAGCATGGGGTGTGGAAGGTTTTGATCCTTTTGTTCCGGGAGGAATAGCCTCTCATCATATTGCAGCAGGAACATTGGGCATATTAGCGGGCCTATTCCATCTTAGTGTCCGCCCGCCCCAACGTCTATACAAAGGATTACGTATGGGAAATATTGAAACCGTGCTTTCCAGTAGTATCGCTGCTGTCTTTTTTGCAGCTTTTGTTGTTGCTGGAACTATGTGGTATGGTTCAGCAACTACCCCCATTGAATTATTTGGTCCCACTCGTTATCAATGGGATCAAGGATACTTCCAGCAAGAAATATATCGAAGAGTTGATACTGGGATGGCTGAAAATCAAAGCTTATCCGAAGCTTGGTCTAAAATTCCTGAAAAATTAGCTTTTTATGATTACATCGGAAATAATCCCGCAAAGGGTGGATTGTTCAGAGCAGGCTCAATGGACAACGGGGATGGAATAGCTATTGGGTGGTTAGGACATCCTCTATTTAGAGATAAAGAAGGGCGTGAGCTTTTTGTACGTCGTATGCCTACTTTTTTTGAAACATTTCCGGTTGTTTTAGTAGATGGAGACGGAATTGTTAGAGCCGATGTTCCTTTTCGAAGGGCAGAATCGAAGTATAGTGTTGAACAAGTAGGTGTAACTGTTGAGTTCTATGGTGGTGAACTAAATGGGGTCAGTTATAGCGATCCTGCTACTGTGAAAAAATATGCTAGACGCGCACAATTGGGTGAAATTTTTGAATTAGATCGTGCTACTTTGAAATCCGATGGTGTTTTTCGTAGCAGTCCAAGGGGTTGGTTTACTTTTGGACATGCTTCGTTTGCCTTGCTCTTCTTCTTCGGACACATTTGGCATGGCTCTCGAACCTTGTTCAGAGATGTTTTTGCTGGTATTGATCCAGATTTAGACGCTCAGGTGGAATTTGGAGCATTCCAAAAACTTGGAGATCCAACTACAAAAAGACAAGTAGTTTGATACAACATTAATCTCTGATTTTTCGTCTCTATTTTCTTTTTGTAATTTGACTTTGACATAGGGTACTGGGGACATCTTGATTTGAATCCCCGCCTTTTCTTTGTCTTGACTCTTGCTCTTTTTTTATCCGGGAACGCTCTAAATAAACAGATATGGAAGCTATAATTGTAAACCACGATTGAATCTATGGAAGCATTAGTTTATACATTCCTCTTAGTATCAACTCTAGGAATAATTTTTTTCGCTATCTTTTTTCGAGAACCGCCTAAAGTTCCAACTAAAAAGGTGAAATGATTTTTCATTATCTTAATTGAAGTAATGAGCCTCCCAAGATTGGGGGGCTCATTACTTCAACTAGTCCCCGTGTTCCTCGAATGGATCTCTTAGTTGTTGAGAGGGTTGCCCAAAAGCAGTATATAAGGCATACCCCGTAAAACTTACAAGTAAACCAGATATAGAGATGGCGACTAGGGTTGCTGTTTCCATTATTATATAATAATAAAAAAATAATAATTTCCAGACCACAATGGATCTATGATAAGATCATTTATTTACAACAGAATGGTATACAAAGTCAACAGATCTCAGTTAATACAAAAAAGGATTTATGGCTACACAAAGCGTTGAGGGGAGTTCTAGATCTGGTCCAAGACGAACTATTGTAGGGGATTTATTGAAACCATTGAATTCGGAATATGGTAAAGTAGCTCCAGGGTGGGGGACTACTCCTTTGATGGGTGTCGCAATGGCTCTATTTGCGGTATTCCTATCTATTATTTTGGAGATTTATAATTCTTCCGTTTTACTAGATGGAATTTCAATGAATTAGATTTACAAGAATCACTAAATTCTAGCTTTTCAATACAAAGTGAAGCATTTTGGTCTCGTTTTTTTAGCCCATTTTATGCTATTCTATTTTGGTAGTTCGATCGTGGAATTTCTTTCTTTCTGTATTTCTGGAATATGAGTGTGCGACTTGTTATAATGGATCCTATTGATAATACAGAAAATGGGTCTGTCATCTTATCTTGATAGAGATGGTTTTTGACTTCGTCAGATATTTATTCTAGTATCTGGAGCACGGAATATATGAAATAGATTACGAAGTATTAGAGCTATGATTCATACTTAACTTAATAACTTAATATTCAAATCCCGTGACCGGACTCCAAAACTCCAAAAAATTTCAAAGAGTTAGAAACTCTAATTTTTCTTCCTTCTAGCTCTTTGTCTATGTTTATTTTGATCACAGGATAAACCTTTCTTTGGATTTTTAGTCATTATATTGATTCAAAGTGATGATACAAGAGTTCTTACTCAGGGAATCCTTGTACTTAGTTAGTTTCAAGGTTTTATTGAATCATCATGGTTCTAGTATGAATCTGAGGTTTTCAATCAATTTATAGGATCTTAACAAGAAAATTCCTATCAATCAATAATAACGAAAACACCAGTAAAGCTGTATTCCATATAAATAAAAATACTAAATCAAGGAAAAAAATAGGTAAATAGAAGATTCAAGAGGCCTGTAACGATAAACATCAAGAGATAAATGAGCCGACTTGATATTTTGGCATATAACTACAAAGAATAGTTTGCGGATTTTTCTTTTTTCGTATCATCATCTTCCGAGAGGATTCTTGAATCCTAGGATTAAGAAGTTTCTATTTCACATATCCGTTTCGACTAGTATTTGGGTGTTTCTGTTTGAGCTGTACGAGATGAAATTCTCATATACGGTTCTCGGAGGGGGAGTTTACCCAGTTTACCTATCTCAATAAAGTCTATGATTGGTTCGAAGAACGTCTTGAGATTCAGGCGATTGCAGATGATATAACTAGTAAATACGTTCCTCCTCATGTCAACATATTTTATTGTTTAGGAGGCATTACGCTTACTTGTTTTTTAGTACAAGTAGCTACGGGATTTGCTATGACTTTTTACTATCGTCCGACTGTTACTGAGGCCTTTGCTTCTGTTCAATATATAATGACTGAAGCTAACTTTGGTTGGTTAATCCGATCAGTTCATCGATGGTCGGCAAGTATGATGGTCCTAATGATGATCCTGCACGTATTTCGTGTGTATCTCACGGGTGGCTTTAAAAAACCTCGTGAATTGACTTGGGTTACAGGTGTGGTTCTTGGTGTATTAACCGCATCCTTTGGCGTAACTGGTTATTCCTTACCTTGGGACCAAATTGGTTATTGGGCAGTCAAAATTGTAACAGGCGTGCCAGACGCTATTCCGGTAATAGGATCTCCTTTGGTAGAGTTATTACGTGGAAGTGCTAGTGTAGGACAATCCACTTTGACTCGTTTTTATAGTTTACACACTTTTGTATTACCTCTTCTTACTGCCGTATTTATGTTAATGCATTTTCCAATGATACGTAAGCAAGGTATTTCGGGTCCGTTATAACTTTATTCCTTTCTATTTCTATTTATAGAGAATAGAGATCATAGATATTTGTAATCAACCATTAATCGATTGGGGGAGTAAGAATAGTATTTAATTGCTACAAATATGGATTATTGAAAAGAATAAGACATGTATTTAGATATTTCCCTTCAACTCAAAAAAATTGTATTATTTATTTGACAGGAATAGTTGAAGTGAATTCTCCTAAGAGAAAAGTGTGGATTATGGGAGTGTGTGACTTGGACTATTGTTTTGGCCGTGCAGATATATGCCTTTATCTGCCACATTGGAATTTACAACCAAATGTGTCTTTGTTCTAACCACTGCGTAAGCCGCATACATAGGATAGGCCGGTTCGTTTGAAGAGAATCTTTTCTATGATCAGACCCAATCATGTCGTGCATGAGCAGGCTCCGTAAAATCCAGTAGCCAGTAGAATAAGTGATGTAGTAGAATCCATATTGTATTTTTTTAGCTATTTTACCTATTTATACTATTTCATTTACTTAATACTTAATAGTATGGAAATGCATCCATTTCCTCTGCATTGAACCGATTTATGATACTATCGGAGTGAAACAAGGGATCTAAAGAATGACTGAGGCTAAACTCTATTAGTAACAAGTAAATTCTTTGTATGTAAAAAGTCTCGATATTCTTTGTAGATAAAGGCCAATTGAAAGGTCTAAGACGTCCCAACAAGCAATTGGTTATGATCACCCTTGTAGGCCTACTTGGGTAGTGAGCATTTATTTGTAAGAACCGAATTCCTTGCGATGGATGATTGCAACTTTTGAAAAAAAAGAATCCAGTCAATTTTTTTTTATTGTATCAAATCATTCATATATGT